CCAGTATACGAACCCGCGCTAAGAGTAGTGATTTAACTCTAAGAGAAAGGTCTAGTGATCTCGATGCAACTCAAAAATACAGGCATTTGTGGGTTCAATGCGAAAATTGTTATGGATTAAATTATAAGAAATTTTTGAAATCAAAAATGAATATTTGTGAACAGTGTGGATACCATTTGAAAATGAGTAGTTCAGAAAGAATCGAAGTTTCGATCGATCCCGGTACTTGGGACCCTATGGATGAAGACATGGTCTCTCTGGATCCCATTGGATTTCATTCGGAGGAGGAGCCTTATAAAGATCGGATTGATTCTTATCAAAGAAAGACAGGATTAACTGAGGCTGTTCAAACAGGCATAGGTCAACTAAATGGTATTCCCGTAGCAATTGGGGTTATGGATTTTCAGTTTATGGGGGGTAGTATGGGATCCGTAGTCGGGGAGAAAATCACCCGTTTGATTGAGTACGCTACCAATCAATTTCTACCTCTTATTATAGTGTGCGCTTCGGGGGGAGCGCGCATGCAAGAAGGGAGTTTGAGCCTGATGCAAATGGCTAAAATATCGTCTGCTTTATATGATTATCAATCAAATAAAAAGTTATTGTATGTATCAATCCTTACATCTCCTACTACTGGTGGGGTAACAGCTAGTTTTGGTATGTTGGGAGATATTATTATTGCCGAACCAAATTCCTACATTGCATTTGCGGGTAAAAGAGTAATTGAACAAACATTGAATAAAACAGTACCCGAAGGTTCACAAGCGGCTGAATATTTATTCCAGAAGGGCTTATTCGACCTAATCGTACCGCGTAATCTTTTGAAAAGCGTTCTGAGTGAGTTATTTAAGCTCCACGCCTTCTTTCCTTTGAATTCCAATTCACTCAAGTAGAGTGCACTAAGTTCCATTTTTTTATTTGTAGCAAACAAGTAGTTAGCTTATCCGAATCTTAGCTTATCGGAATCAAAGTAACTAAAAAGGGAGTTTTCTTTGGCGACCTAAGATCTAATTGTAGAAAGAATCAAAATCAAAAGTTTCGGATAACTCTTTCTTTATTAAATTCGAAGACAAGAACAAAACACAAAGAAACGAAGAAAAAAATGGATTATCATATGTATCTTTCATGTAGATAGATGAATAAGTCCATTTATTTAGTTCTACATTCCTTGGACTTATTCTATATACTCACTTAGATACTTAATATCTCTAATTCAAAATTTTCAAATTGAATTAATTAATAATAACTACGAATTCATAATAATTACAATTATTAATTATAATTAGTATAAATATAAAATATGATATAAAAAAAAATAAGAACAGGTACAAATAATAAACCGAGGTACCCCATTTTATGACAACTTTCCACTTTCCCTCTATTTTTGTGCCTTTAGTAGGCCTAGTATTTCCGGCAATTGCAATGGCTTCTTTATTTCTTCATGTTCAAAAAAACAAGATTGTTTAGATCTGAGGGGGCCCAATCTCATTCGTTTTTTTTGAAACTTAGACTTGTAGCATAACATAGATATTTATTTCGGAAAAGAAAATATGGTAGAACATGTGATTTCTGCCGAACATAAAGGAAAAAGCTCTTATGCCTGCAGAAAATGATCTATAGGTAACTGAATTCTAGCCAGTTTCAAATAGATCAGGATCGCTGAATGCCTAAAATATAAAGTGGGTCGATCTATATGTATATCAATATGTATATTGGGATCATATGAGGGGTATGTTATTATTTTAGATCTAAACAAATTTGATGAATTACCCCTAAAAGTTCCCATTAAACTAGTGCTAGTTCACACCAAACTAGTGCTAGTTAATGAAAGTTCATTCGGAAACAAAAAAAGTAAAGTCAAAATCATTTTGGGTATTCTCTCAATTTCAATAAAATGCAATCGGATGAAGTATGAGTTGGCGATCAGAACATATATGGATAGAACTTATAACGGGGTCTCGAAAACTAAGTAATTTTTGCTGGGCCCTTGTCGTTTTTTTAGGTTCATTAGGATTCTTGTTGGTTGGAACTTCCAGTTTTCTTGGTAGAAATTTGATATCTTTTGTTCCGTCTCAGCAAATCATTTTTTTTCCACAGGGGATCGTGATGTCTTTCTACGGGATCGCGGGTCTCTTTATTAGTTCCTATTTGTGGTGCACAATCTCCTGGAATGTAGGTAGTGGTTATGATCGATTCGATAGAAAGGAAGGAATAGTGTGTATTTTTCGTTGGGGATTTCCTGGAAAAAATCGTCGCATATTCCTCCGATTCCTTATAAAAGATATTCAATCCGTTCGAATAGAAGTTAAAGAGGGTATTTTTGCTCGTCCTGTCCTTTATATGGATATCAGAGGCCGAGGGGCTGTTCCGTTGACTCGTACTGATGAGAATTTGACTCCACGAGAAATTGAACAAAAAGCCGCGGAATTGGCCTATTTCTTGCGCGTACCAATTGAAGTATTTTGATTTTGAGAAAAGGAACTGGGCTGAAGAACGAATGCTTTCTCAGCAGGAGGGAAAAAACGCAAGAATCCTGTTTTTTCTATAACTAAGTGATACTTTAGGATAAACAGATGTAGATAAACCATATCTTGTAAATTATTTTTTTCAATCGACCTTTTTATCCTTTCATTTGTGTTCTTTACTACCCAATAATGGGTTTTCTTAATAATGATAACTGGCCTGTTTCTGTCTTGTTTTGCCGCTCATTTTTTTGACCATCACAATATCTTTCTCTCAATTAGTCTATTCTTGACTATGGGGAATCGTTGGAATTTTTTTCGAAATATTGGATATTTTGATAGAATAAGGGGTTCTTTCGTCTCAAAATCTGAATAATATTCATTCCTTAAAGTACTTCTTTCGGCCATTCATCGAAAGGAGACACTTGTTTGGAATTTGATGAATTGAGATATCTGGCAACACTTGTATTATTTCTTTAGTCAAATTCGAAGTGGAGTCTTAGTCTATTTCTGTATTCTTTCTAGATTCAAAACAAAATCACAAATAAAATAGATTCATAGGTTTGATGCCTTGTCTACAACTCATGTTTGAAAGAAAGATTCGATCATATAAAGTCGACAAATGGAGTGGGTTAATTAAAAATTAACAGGCGAAAAATGGCAAAAAAGAAAGCTTTCACTCCTCTTTTGTATCTTGCATCTATAGTATTTCTGCCCTGGTGGATTTCTCTCTCATTTACTAAAAGTATGGAATCTTGGGTTCTTAATTGGGCTAATATCGGCCAATCCGAAATTTTTTTGAATGATATTCAAGAAAAAAGTATTCTAGAAAAGTTTATAGAATTAGACGAAATCCTCTTCTTGGAAGAAATGATCAAGGAATACTCGGAGACATATCTACAAAAGTTTCTTATAGGAATCCACAAAGAAACGATCCAATTAATCAAGATACACAACGAGGATCGTATCCATACAATTTTACACTTCTCGACAAATATAATCTGTTTTGTTATTCTAAGTGGTTATTCGATTTTAGGTAATGAAGAACTTGTTATTCTTAACTCTTGGGCTCAGGAATTCCTATATAACTTAAGTGATACAGTAAAAGCCTTTTCGATTCTTTTATTAACCGATTTATGTATCGGATTTCATTCACCCCACGGCTGGGAACTAATGATTGGTTCTGTGTACAAAGATTTTGGATTTGGTCATAATGATCAAATTATATCTGGTCTTGTTTCCACTTTTCCGGTTATTCTCGATACTATTTTTAAATATTGGATTTTTCGTTATTTAAATCGTGTATCTCCATCACTTGTAGTTATTTATCATTCAATGAATGATTGATAAATCATCCACCAATATTAATCCAATTAGAACGTTTCTTACTTTGTAGTTCTACATAAGTATTAAAAACATTCTATCCGGGGGGTTTTCATACTATTTTTATACTATAGTATTCCAGTAAAATGATTCCACTAAATAGCAGAATCGTGGATAGGAAACTATACTAGCGACCTACCCAATTTATTGTAGAAATTTTCAGACCAATGATTAGACCATGCAAACTAGAAATACTTTTTCTTGGATAAAGGAACATATTACTCGATCTATTTCCGTATCGCTCATGATATATATCATAACTCGGGCACCCGTTTCAAGTGCATATCCCATTTTTGCACAGCAGGGTTATGAAAATCCACGAGAAGCAACTGGGCGTATTGTATGTGCCAATTGTCATTTAGCTAATAAGCCCGTGGATATTGAGGTTCCACAAGCAGTACTTCCTGATACTGTATTTGAAGCAGTTGTTCGAATTCCTTATGATAAGCAAGTGAAACAAGTCCTTGCTAATGGTAAGAAAGGGGGTTTGAATGTGGGGGCTGTTCTTATTTTACCGGAGGGGTTTGAATTAGCTCCTTCCGATCGTATTTCTCCCGAGATGAAAGAAAAGATAGGAAATTTGTCTTTTCAGAGCTACCGCCCTAATAAAAAAAATATTCTTGTAATAGGGCCTGTCCCCGGCCAGAAATATAGTGAAATCACCTTTCCTATTCTTTCCCCCGACCCCGCTACTAAGAAAGATGTTCACTTCTTAAAATATCCTATATATGTAGGAGGAAATAGGGGAAGGGGTCAGATTTATCCCGATGGAAGCAAGAGTAACAATACAGTTTATAATGCTACAGGGGCGGGCATAGTAAGCAAAATCATACGAAAAGAAAAAGGGGGATATGAAATAATCATAACAGATCCATCGGATGGACGTCAAGTGGTTGATATTATCCCTCCAGGACCAGAAGTTCTTGTTTCAGAGGGTGAATCCATCAAATTGGATCAACCATTAACGAGTAATCCTAATGTGGGTGGATTTGGTCAGGGAGATGCCGAAATAGTACTTCAAGATCCATTACGTGTCCAAGGTCTTTTGGTCTTCTTGGCATCTGTTATTTTGGCACAAATATTTTTAGTTCTTAAAAAGAAACAGTTCGAGAAGGTTCAATTGGCCGAAATGAATTTCTAGACTCGCGGATTTAT